AACTCAGCGGGACCTTACCACTCTAATCAGACAGACAAAGGAGGGTAAGGTCCCGCTGAGTTCTTACTCTTATAAGATATAGGAATATAAGAAGACTTTGATCTATTCCATAATATACAAATAACATACAAATTTGGAAACATACAAATTCAAATTGGAAAGTTATACAGTCAACATAATAAAAATATTATATTTGTTTTGTAGAAAAAAAATGACAAAATGGATCTTTTGCTCTGATATTTTAAATATTACTCTATTCTTTTGTTTCTTAATAATGTTTTTGAAGAATTGAAGCCATTGATTGATTCATAGTCTCTGTCCTTCCTCTAATTAATTCTTACGATACGAAGCAAGAAGAAAAGAGTAATCTCTGGATACTACAATATTCTATGGATTTATACGCATGAGATATCCTCCAAATTCTTTCTTTCTATTTCTATAGTAAACTACTAATGGAACTTACTCTATAATATAATTTGAAATTTAAATTTGTTTGAATAATTTCTCTAAGTTATAAGTTTAAGTTAATAGAAGAAGTTCTATTTGCTCAATCAATTATTTCCCTATAATCTTTTCTCTTTTTTTGTTTGTCCACAACTTCCTATCAATCTAAACAAAAGAGTTCCGGTTTGCCATCCTTCCCTTGTATTCTCTTCGTTTGTATATCTATTACAAAGAATAGGATACAAGTAATGAATTCCAGGCATCCCGCAAAACGAAAAAAAGTATAAACAAAGCAACAAAAAGGGTTTGGAGATTTTTTGTTGATCCATATATATATGGATCAACAAAAATTTGGCACCTTTTACCAACTTGATGTTAAGAAATCCCCGCACCTAGAAATTCATTTCGTATAATTGAACCTTTTCAAACTGTTTCTTTTTAAGAACCAAAAAAACTTGTGCCAAAATAACAAATGCAAAAAAGAATAAAAGACCTTGGACCCGTAATGGGTCTTGAAGCACTACTTCTGCATCTCCCTGACCAAAGCCTCCCACATTGGGATTGCTTGTTAATGGTTGATCAAGCTTGATGGATTCACCCTCTGAAACAAGAAGTTCTGGTCCTGGAGGTACAATATCAACTACTTGATGTCCATCCAATGGATCAACAACGGTTATTTCATATCCACCCTTTTCTTTACGTACTATTCTACTTACTACACCTGCTGATGTAGCATTATAGACTGTATTGTTACTTTTGCTACCATCAGGATAAATCTGACCCCTTCCTCTGTTCCCACCTACATATATGGGATATTTTAAGAAGTGAACATCTTTCTTCGTAGCAGGGTCGGGGGAAAGAATGGGAAAGATGATTTCACTATATTTCTGACCAGGAACAGGACCTATCACAATAATATTTCTTTTATTAGGACGATAACTCTGAAAAGACAAATTTCCAATCTTTTCTTTCAATTCGGGAGAAATACGATCAGGGGGGGCTAATTCGAATCCGTCGGGTAAAATGAGAACAGCCCCTACATTCAAACCTCCCTTTTTACCATTAGCAAGAACTTGTTTCAGTTGCTTATCATAAGGAATTCGGACAACTGCTTCAAATACAGTATCAGGGAGCACAGCTTGCGGAACTTCAATATCCACGGGTTTATTAGCTAAATGACAATTGGCACATACAATTCGTCCCGTTGCTTCTCGCGGGTTTTCATAACCCTGCTGCGCAAAAACGGGATATGCATTTGAAATGGATGACCGAGTTATTACATATATCATGATCGATACAGAAATGGATCGAGTCATCCCTTCCTTTACCCAAGAAAAAGCATTTTTATTTTGCATGTCCAATCATTAATTTCGGAGTTTCTACAATAAATTAGATAGGTAACTAGTATAGTTACCTATACACGAGTTTGGCATTGTACTAGAATAATTGTACTGGAATATACGATGAATACCTTGAGCAGATGAAAGTATAAGGAATTAAGTAAAATTTTTAATTAAATGCTTAATTTCTATTTATTTATAAAGGAAGAAGGATTCTTCTAATTTTATTGATATGATGAGATCAAATGAGTTCTTTATTCATTCATTGAATGAAAAATTACTACAAGCGAAGGAGATACACGATTTAAATAATGAAAAATCCAATATTTAACAATTGCATCTAGAATAACTGGAAAAATGGAAACAAGACCAGATATAATCTGATTGTTATGATCCAATCCAAAATCGTTGTAAACCAAACCTATCATTAGTTCCCAACCACGGGTCGAGTGAAATCCGACCCATAAATCAGTAACTAAAAGAATCGAAAAAGCTTTTATTGTGTCACTTAAGTTATAGAGGAATTCCTGAACCCAAGAATTCAGAATAATGAGTTCTTCATTACTCAGAATAAAATAACCACTTAGAATAGTGAAACAGATTATATTTGTCGAGAAATGTAAAATGATATGGAGATCATATTCATTGCATGCTTTGACCAATTGTATTGTTTCCTTGTGTATTCCTATATGAAGTTTTTGTATATGTGTTTCCGGGTACTCTTTTATCATTTCATCCAATAGGAATAGTTCTTCTAATTCTATGAATCTTTTTAGAACGTTTTTCTCTTGAATATGATTTAAAAAAGTTTCGGATTGTCTGCTATTCCACCAATAAATAACCCAAGGTTCCAGACATTTATTAAAAGAGAAAGAGACCCACCAGGGCAAAAATACCATAGATGCAAGATAAGGAAGGGAGGCCAATGCTTTCTTTTTTTTCATTTTGATCTGTGAATTGAATTTTTTTTTAATGAACCTGCTTCATTCGTCGACTTTATCTGATATTTCTCTAAAGCACGAGTTGTATAACAAAGTAGTGACCTCTGGATCTATCCCTTTCCCTTTTTATTTGTAATATATTTAAGATATCTCAATTGGGCAAATTCAAACCAATTTCATTTTCATTTGTTCCTTTCGATAAATACTCCAAAACCCACTTTAAGTAACGAATCAAGTTTCAAGACCAAAAAACTTACATTAATTCTTTCGAAACGAAACCTTTTACTGTATAATCAGAAAAAGGGTATCAATTAAAAATCATGGGCCTAAAAAGATGAATTATGTATTACGAAATACATGTTCGGATAGGTTTGATTAATTTATAGATATAAATTAATTATTAGATTAGTTAGTTAGATTAGACTTCTAGTATAAAAGAATCAGGAAACTTGCCTTTTATTAAAAAGGGGAATTAGCAAGTTCTTTTCCCCACCTTGAGAAGATATTTATTCTTTACTTTAGTTCGAGTTCGTTTTAAAGTACTTCCATTGGTATGCGCAAAAAATAGGCTAATTCAGCAGCTTTTTGTTCAATTTCTCGTGGAGTCAAATTCTCATCAGTACGAGTCAAGGGAATGGCTCCTTGGCCCCTGATTTCCATATAAAGGACACGACGAGTATAAAGACCCTCTTTAACCTCTATTCTGATTGATTGGATATCTCTCATAAGGAACCGAAGGAAGATGCGACGATTTATTCCAGGAAATCCCCAACGAAAAATACACACTCTTCCCTCTTTTCTATCGAATCGGTCATAACCGCTACCTACATTCCACGAAATAGTGCACCACAAATAGGAGCTAATGAACAGACCCGCGATCCCATAGAAAGACATCACAACCCCTTGAGGAAAAAAAACGATTTGCTGAGATGGAAATACAGAGATCAAATTCCTACCAAGATAACTGGAAGTTCCAACCACTAAGAATCCTAGTGAACCTAAAAAAAGGATACAGGCCCAGCAAAAATTACTCGTTTTTCGAGATTCCGTTATAAGTTCTATCCATATATGTTCTGATCGCCAATTCATACTATACTGCATTCAGTTGCATTCGATTGGAATTGAGCGAATAACCCAAATAAATTTAACTTTACCTTTCTTGACCCCGAAGTAACTTTCACCAACTAGCACTATTGTTATGTGAAACATCGGGAATAATTAGTTAGATACATTGACTTTCCATTTTTTATATTCGCTAATTCATTTTGAACCAGCTATATCCACATATACATATATACATGCATTTATACAGATATTATATATCCGCATAAAAGTTCTTTCACTTGTGTGTTTGGCAAAAGTCACATATCATACCATATTACACGAAATAAATATCCGTATTATCATACAGTGTTGAAATCACTTGATAAGATTCATTACCATTGGGTCTAGACAATCTTATTTTTTTGGACATGAAGAAATAAAGAAACCATTGCAATTGCCGGAAATACTAGGCCCACTAAAGGTACAAAAATGGAGGGTAAGTTGAAATCTGTCATAGAATAGATGCCTCGATTTACTATTTCTATCTATTAATATTTCTATCTATTAAAAAGATATCCTCTTATGCTTATTTAGGATATATCTATCATAAGTAATATCAAGTTATTATTATATTGTAAATAATATTATTTATAAGTGATAAATAATATCAACTATAATTCTATTAACTGTATGATTAGATAGAAACTATAATATTTAGAATATATATATATATTTAAATAATAATATATATTTAAATAATAAGTAATATAATAATTATTTATTTAATTTAATATATTAAATTAAATAAATAATTATAAATAAAAAACAAAAGAAAAAATATAATTATCCGAAACCTCTGTCTATCTACAAGGAGAACTTATGTCAACAAGGAAAACAATATATATATTGTTTCTTTTAATTACGATTACGATGAATTAAATATTTATTTTTGTTCGCTACAAATAAAATAAGCGAATTTAGTGCTATACTTTAATTTTTGGAACTGTGATTCAAAGGAAAAAAACCGTGGAGTTGAAATAACTCACTCAGAACACCTTTTAAAAGATTACGTGGTACTATTAGGTCGAATAAACCTTTTTCGAATAAATACTCAGATGTTTGTGAACCCTCGGGTACTATCGTATTCAATGTTTGTTCAATTACTCTTTTACCCGCAAATGCAATGGTTGCATTAGGTTCAGCAATAATGATATCTCCTAACATAGCAAAACTGGCTGTTACTCCACCGGTTGTAGGATCTGTAAGAATTGCTACATAGAATAACTTTTTATTTAATTGATAATTATATAAAACAGAAGAAATTTTAGCCATTTGCATCAAGCTCAAACTTCCTTCTTGCATGCGTGCTCCTCCAGAAGCACACACAATAATGATAGGTAGAGATCGATTAGTAGCATATTCGATCAAACGAGTAATTTTCTCGCCTACTACGGATCCCATACTACCCCCCATAAACTGAAAATCCATAACGCCAAAAGCTACGGGAATACCATTTAGTTGACCTATGCCTGTTTGAACAGCTTCATTTAAACCTGTCTCTCTTTGATAAGAATCGATACGATCTATATAAGAATCATCATCCTCCGGTTCTTCATCATCCGATTCTTCTTCTTCTGAAAAATCGATACGATCTCTAGAAAAATCGATATGATCTCTATCAGAATCCGGTTCTTCATCTTCATATTCTTCTTCTGAAAAATCGATATGATCTCTATCAGAATCCGGTTCTTCATCTTCATATTCTTCTTCTGAAAAATCGATATAATCTCTATCAGAATCCGGTTCTTCATCTTCATATTCTTCTTCTGAAAAATCGATATAATCTCTATCAGAATCCGGTTCTTCATCATCCGATTCTTCTTCTGAAAAATCGATACGATCTCTAGAAAAATCGATATGATCTCTATCAGAATCCGGTTCTTCATCTTCATATTCTTCATCAAATTCAACGGGTGAATCAAATTCAATGGGGTCTACAGATACCATATATTCATCCATGGGATCCCAAGTTCCGGGATCAATCGAAAGTTCAATTCTATCTGAACTACTCATTTTCAAATGATATCCACAAAATTCACAAATATACATTTTTTCACCAAAAAATTGTTTATAATGTGCTCCATAACAATTTTCACATTGAACCCATAAATGTCTGAATTTATAGAAAGGATTATCATTATGATTGGATTCTTCTACTCTAATATCCAAATCATCGATATTTTGACTAGTTCTTATACTAGAACGATCACTCTCACTACTATTTTTATTTTCAGTACAAATGAAATTATAAATGTAACTTTCGTTGGTACTACTCGAAATAGAACTATTAATACTGACTTCAAAACGAAGATAACTATCAATGCTACTAATAATGTTCTTTTTCCAACTGGATTCAGTATCATTACATGTATGATTCTTTTTCTTAGACTTAGACCCCCTATTCAAATAACTAGAAACAATAATTTCTAGTTCACTCATAAAGGAACTATCATTGTCAACCTCAAAAATATGATTTTCAATATCAAAAAATATAGAGTAACGATCACCATTACTATCCCTAACAAAAAAAGTGTCATCAGAGATCAAACTCCAAATATTCCTGATATCAAATAAATAATCAACATTATTGAAACTATAATTACTAATACGATTCCAACTAGGAACCTTTTTCTCCATATCGTTTAGAATAGGTTGTTCACTTCTATCTGTATGTCCAATACTATCAACACTATCTATTGATTTACTCGGCCCACATCTATGATGTTCTACCTTCTCGTTGGAAAATAAAAAATTGCATTGATATTTGAACATAGAAATACCTCCTATTTAATTTAATGAAAATACAAAAAATTTGATGAATAATCATTTGACCTTAACTATCAGAATTAAGCATACGAATCTAAGCATTATAATTGTTAACTAATGAGGAGTAATGAAAGAAAAAATTATCTTTTATGGAAATTCAAAGTATTACTTCATATTGATAGAATCTTTTTCTCAACTTTTGTCTTTAATAAAAAATAATTAAGTTTCTATTTACAATTTGTTCTCATTTCTCAGTCTCATTTATCATATTATCACATATTATCATATAATAATATAATAATATAATAATATAATAATTAAGTTTCTATTTACAATTTGTTCTCATTTCTCAGTCTCCAATTTGTTCTCATTTCTCAGTCTCATTTATCATATTATCATATATATATTATCATATATATAATATAATAATATAATAATATAATTAAAATAATAAAATTTCTATTTAAATTAAACATGAAACATGCAACGAAAAAAATAATAAATAATAGGTGGAGGTGGAATATGTTATATACTTTTTTTATTTTTATACTTCGTACTATATATCGTATATATCGTACTATATATTATATTATATATTTATGTCATATTTTATATTCATGTTTTATTATATTTATATGTCGTATTAAATATATATATATTTATCTTGCATTTATATGTCGTATTATATATATATTATTATATTATAATATTAAACATGGTATGTTAAATATGGGTATGTTAAATATGTGTATATATAAGATATTATGTTATATTATATTTATTAGATATAATATATTAAATATAAATAGATATATATATAATTATAATAAAAATGCATTTTATTATATATATATTTTTTTATTATTATTATATATGTAGTAGATATATCATATTTAGATATCATA